ATCTTTTGTTTTTAATGTAATGTCTTTTCTTTTAACAATAAAAAAAGATTTTTTATCCATCGAACCCCCGAAGGAAGATCTTTCTTTGATGAAACGTTTTCTATTTTTTTTTTCTATTGTTTTTATAATTGATCAGGCATACCTATACTGCAATAAGATGAAGACTGCAATACTATGAATGACTCGCTATTTACTCGTTTTCTAGGTCATAATCATAAGATTCTTTAGGAGAGATGGCCGAGTGGTTCAAGGCGTAGCATTGGAACTGCTATGTAGGCTTTTGTTTACCGAGGGTTCGAATCCCTCTCTTTCCGTACCTTCCTTCACCTAATTCACGAATATTACTCACCGAAATGTATCAAATAAAATAAGAACAATTACCGGTCACTTATTGGATCGAATTTTAAAGATTCGAATTTGCTCTATTTTCCAATTGTGGAAAACTGGGGAAATTCCCTTGGTTGACCCCGGTAAGAGAATGGGGATTTGTTGTTGTTGTTGTTGGAACTTCCATTTTATGGATGGAATTTTTTATATTTTTTGAAAAGGCTTTTTCGCGGACTCCTCGTTCATTTACCCAACCGTCGGTTGGGTAAATGCCTTTCAGTTTTTCGATGATCAAATATTTTATTTATAATTGAATTAATTATTGAATAACCTGCTTTTTTGGCTAAGTTTGCTCATTGCTGGGTTGATAAAGAAGTAAGCGTTTCAATGGGCTCTCCCAAAATCGTTTGGGCTTGATTTCCGGGCATCTTGGCGACGGCACTCTCCACCTCGTAGAGCTGAGGAAATTCTATGTCTCTATAAAATAGAGAATCTATCCATGACTGACAATTATAATCAAACTCACGTAGTAAGTTAAGCAACTCATGTAGTTCTTGATCTACATAGAATCTAAACCAAAATTAGAAATTCGGTTCTAATTTGACGAATGAATGGAATGGGAGATAGTTTATTCTCCTATTCGCGCATACACGCACCATCTGTATCCTGCTGTGTTGGACCCTCATCGCCATCCGTTTCATGTCTTTTGACAATTCCTCTCGTTCTTCTCGGATGCTCTTTTGAGCGAGCCTATCTTCAAGGGGTTCGATCCGGGCTAGGGGGAACCAAGGCTTAGTCCTGGATTGTGGCTCCCCGCGGCCAAAACCTTCGGTGAGAATCCAAACACTAAGCTGATATAACCAAAAGAAATAAAAATAAATTTTTCTAATAGATTTCTTTTTTTCAATTTAAGAAAAATGACATTCATTACTATAAACGATACGAAATCGTCTAGTAAATTTAGGAGGATACTTCATTGAAACCTCCTAAAATTTGTATTTTTCGATTACTCGATTCTATTTATTACTTTATGATATATATGATATATCGAATTACGATTTTTTAATTGGAAATTGACATTAATGAAAAATTAGGGCTATACGGACTCGAACCGTAGACCTTCTCGGTAAAACAGATCAAACTTATTATTATCAAAATGATTCGAACTGTTTCAAAGACCCAACGTGCATTTTTTTTGCATTGGGCTCTTTCATCAACTGATATAAATATCAGCGAGTCCGCCATCCTTTTTCTTAACAGAAAGATAACGAGATGGCTCCGCGTGCTCTGACTCTTTATTTTTATTCAGTAGCAATACCAAAGTGTTTCAAAAAAGAGTTATCTTGACGTAGGTCTGCCTTCGGCCTATATCAACCTAAGTTAAATGGAGTCTCTATCGCTCTGCCCAAAGCATCAAATATGAAACTTCATACACCTTCAAGTTCATAGGACAAAAAGAGATTTTTTTGAGGTACTTATACTCATTATGCCTAGCATTGAATGGACTGAATATTCACCTTATCAATTATCAAATCAATGATGGGTTCTATTTCTTGGCGCCTAAATTGGGACCTCAATTGGACCAACCAACCATTTGTCAGGCTATTGTTCTCTTGTTCCTTCGAATCCATGGAGTAAGACGTCGACTTTTTACTAAGATAAATTCTGTTGATTACATGATGGACTCCTCTGAAAAAACATTGGCGCGCGTGTAAACGAGGTGCTCTACCAACTGAGCTATGGCCCTTGTGTTTGTGATAAATATTTTATCATTATATAAATTCTTGTCAAGGTGAGTATTGCATAATCTGACATGATAGCTCTCTGATCTGTTTCCTGTCAAGGGTATTGCTTAGAAATAAGATTCCATCTATAATCTATCAATGTGACGGGTTCCTTTTTTTTCTTTATGATAATAAATGACCTACTTAACCCAGCGGTTAGAGTATTGCTTTCATACGGCAGGAGTCATTGGTTCAAATCCAATAGTAGGTAGAACTTATTAGATACCGCACAGCCAATGGTATCTAATAAGTATTTCTACCCACCTTCTTTTTTTTATTTTTTTTTATCTTTTCCATACCCTACTACTTCTTATTTTTTCTATTTTTTTGAGTTGTTTCTTGTTGCACCAAAATCTGATTACACTTGATTGGATTCAATCGGTAGAATCCAAATAGAATATGGTGTATAATCAAAATTTATTTTTCTTTATTCTTCTATATTCTATTCGGACGCACCAACAACTAGTTATAAAATTGTATTGATAGCCTCGACTCGCGTCCTAGCTCGTCGGAGAGCTAAATTTGCCTCAATTGTTTGTCTCTTGCCTTCAGCGCTACTTAAATTAGCTTCAGCTATTTCAAGAGTTTGTTGAGCTTCTTGCGGATCAATGTCACTGCCCCTCTCTGCATCATTTACTAAAATGGTTATTTCATTATTGCCTATTCTAGCGAAACCGCCCATCAGAGCTATTGTTAACCATTGGTCGTTAAGACGTATTCTCAAAATTCCTATATCTACAGCCGTGGCAATAGGTGCGTGATTTGGTAATACACCAATTTGGCCGCTATTAGTCGATAAAATGATTTCTTGCACTTCCGAATCCCAAACAATTCGATTAGGGGTCAGTACACATAGATTTAAGGTCATTTCTTCAATTTGCTCTCCACATCTAAGTTCATAGCCTTCGCGGTAGCTTCATCGATATTACCTACCAAATAAAAGGCCTGTTCCGGAAGACCATCTAATTCCCCGGAAAGGATCAGTTGAAAACCCCTAATTGTTTCTGTTAGACCAACATATTTTCCTGGAGAACCGGTAAAAACTTCTGCTACGAAGAAGGGTTGTGATAAGAAACGCTCAATTTTTCGTGCTCTTGCTACGGTTAAACGATCCTCTTCGGACAATTCGTCCAACCCAAGGATAGCTATAATGTCCTGAAGTTCTTTGTAACGTTGTGAAGTTTGCTTAACTTTTTGCGCAGTTTCATAATGTTCCTCACCAACAATTCTAGGTTGGAGCATAGTTGATGTTGAATCTAAAGGATCTACTGCTGGATAGATACCTTTTGCAGCGAGTCCTCTTGATAGTACGGTAGTAGCATCTAAATGCGCAAATGTTGTGGCAGGAGCGGGGTCCGTCAAATCGTCCGCAGGTACATAAACGGCTTGAATAGAAGTTATAGATCCCTCTTTGGTAGAAGTAATTCTTTCTTGCAAAGAACCCATTTCTGTACTAAGAGTGGGTTGATAACCTACAGCGGAAGGCATTCTTCCTAATAAAGCGGATACTTCGGATCCTGCTTGGACGAAACGAAAAATATTGTCGATAAATAGAAGTACGTCCTGTTCATTAACATCCCGGAAATATTCCGCCATGGTTAGGGCAGTCAAGCCAACTCTCATACGAGCTCCCGGCGGTTCATTCATCTGACCATAGACTAGAGCGACTTTTGATTCCGCAATATTTTGTTCATTAATCACCCCAGATTCTTTCATTTCCATGTAAAGATCATTTCCTTCACGAGTGCGTTCGCCCACTCCGCCAAATACGGATACACCTCCATGAGCTTTTGCAATGTTGTTGATCAATTCCATGATGAGTACGGTTTTACCCACTCCGGCCCCCCCGAATAGCCCGATTTTTCCTCCACGACGATAAGGAGCTAAAAGATCCACTACTTTAATCCCCGTTTCAAAAATAGATAATTTTGTATCTAACTGTATAAAGGCAGGCGCAGATCTATGAATAGGAGATGTTGTGCGAGTATCTACAGGACCCAAATTATCAACAGGCTCTCCAAGAACGTTGAAAATTCGTCCGAGAGTCGCCCCACCAACTGGAACACTTAGAGGAGCTCCTGTATCAATCACTTCCATTCCTCTCATCAGACCATCTGTAGCACTCATAGCTACAGCTCTAACTCGATTATTTCCTAATAATTGCTGTACCTCGCAAGTTACATTAATTTGCTGGCCAACCGTATCTTGACCTTTAACTACCAAAGCGTTGTAAATATTAGGCATCTTGCCCGGTGGAAAGGATACATCCAGTACCGGACCAATGATTTGAGCAATACGCCCCAGGTTTTTTTCTTCAAGAGCGGAAACCCCAGGACCCGAAGTAGAAGTAGTAGGATTGATTCTCATAATAATAAAGTATTATATGTCGAAATTTTTTTTGCAAACAAAAATAAAAAAATGTCCGATAGCAAGTAGATCGGTTAATTCAATAAGAAATGGGAATTAGTACTCGATTTCGTTGGTACTATCCAACCGAATCCAATTCAATTGTTTACTCATTCAATGAGTGCATTTTCAAACTTAACCAACCCATTTTAAAAAATAAATAGAAATATATTATTAATATAATATATATAAAAGTAGATGAATAAGAATTAAGAATTATATATGCGGAGATGTTGTATTTCTCTATCATTATAGACAATCCCATTCATATTATCTATGGAATTCGAACCTAAACTCTATTTATGATTCATCATTTTTATGACATTGGCCGTTGTTTCTTATTTCATCATTTCTATTTACACTTATTTATTCTTTGAATAAAAAAAGAAATCAAATTATTTATATTTATACCTTTTTGTTGATTGATAAATTCCGCATATTCATATTACTATTTACTATTCTATTTTCACATCTAGGATTTAC